TTCCTAAACGAGTCATGAAGGGTATAACGAACATACCCTGTCTCCACATTGGATCAAGAACAGGGTCAGAAGGATCAAAAACTGCTAATTCATACAGAGCCATCGAGCCCGCCCAACCAGCAACCAGAGCTGTATGCATTATATGAACGGAAAGCAACCGGCCGGGATCATTCAATACAACGGTATGAACACGATACCAAGGTAAACCCATGGAAAATACCCCTTATATCAAAGAAAAATAGACACTACGTAACTTTATTGCATTGGAAAAGACTATAGACTCTCTCCCTTGTTCAGTGGATTATTTCCTAAGCCAACAAGGGTTATTTATTCTATATTCTATTCTGTTCGTAATAATGGAAGAATTCTGTTCGTAACAACAAAGAGAAGCAGATTTATTCTATACTCGATAAGTACCAATACGCAATGGTGGATTGATACCATTTTCTATAAGTAAATGCGCCCATCCTTAATTTATGATTAAAAAGACCTATTTGAAAAAATTTTCCTTTATTTATTTTGTCTTTCTTTCTGAATTTTTCTAATCGATGGATAAAATAAATATGAAAAAGCCAATATTCCAAAGACAATAAAACAGTATTGTTACGTTTCCACATCAAAGTGAAATATAGTATTTAGTTCTTTTTTCGTTCAATTCATGCCTATTGGTGTTCCAAAAGTGCCTTTCCGACTTCCTGGAGACGAAGATGCATCTTGGGTTGACATATAGTGCGACTTGTCAGATATATTGGGTCATATGGGATTTCCCCATTCTCTCCCCCGACCGAGATACCCTCTGTTTCGCCCAAGAAAGAGAAATGGAATTATCAAAAAATTGGAGCGTGAAGTGCAATTAGGTGCATTGTTTGGGGGAATTCATAGTACTATTATCAATTAGGATAATTTATGGTTGGCTTTGGTTGGACTAAAAAAATGAAGTATCCAGGCTCCGTTTAGAAAAAACCCAATCGGTAATATATCTATGATATATACGTGTATCATAAACGATTCCTGTTTGTTATTTGTAAAGTCATAACAAAAAGAAATGGTGGTGGGAAGATTTGTCCTATATGTGCAAATCAAAATCGGGCGGATCTTTACCCGGAGTAGAGTATAAACCTAAAAATATGAATATGAAATAGACTCATTCAAGAACAAGAAAATGCCATCGTGATTTGGATTGAATCTCGATGAAACAATACATCAAGGAGAAGTTAATTCGATAAGTTTATCGACTTTTTCTATTATTATTATAAAGAAGAAATCAAAATTCGTCTTTATTGAAAAATCTAAGAAAAACCCTTTCGTTAAAAGTTAGAAAAAACTACTATGAATAAAGAAGAAAAAGAATAGGAAAAGATAAAGAGGACTGGAATCTATACATTGATTCTTTTTTTTTTCGCAATTTTTTTGAACCGTATGCATCAAAAGGTGCATGTACGGTTCTTAAGGGATACAATTTTACCCTACTCAACCGACTTTATCGACAAAGATTACTTTTTTTAGGCCAAGAAGTTGCTAGCGAGATCGCAAATCAACTTGTTGGCCTTATGGTATATCTCACTATCGAGGATGATACCAAAGATCTGTATTTGTTTATAAACTCTCCCGGCGGGGGGGTAATGTCTGGATTAGCTATTTATAATATGATGCAAGCGGTGGAACCAGAGGTCAATACAATATGTATGGGAATAGCCGCGTCAATGGGATCTTTTATCCTGGTGGGAGGAGAAATTACCAAACGTTTAGCATTCCCTCACGCTTGGCGCCAATGAGGTTTTTTTATTTGAGAGAAAAAGAAAACTATGCCTTCGCCATATGAATATTAAGTAATAATAGCATGGCACTTCGAATTCGATATGAAAAAAAAATTGTATTGTTTTTTTCAAAAGATTCAATTATGTATCGAGAGAGTAGTATGAGATAAAAGATATTTCCGATTTTCTCTTATCTATCGGAAGTCCAATTCCGCGTCACAAACTTGTTTGTTTTCACACCGAAGGGCTCTTAACAATATTTAAGTTATAAAAAAAGAGTGCGAAAAAAAAAACAAAAAAAAAATTCCGTTTTTGGTTGGATCAAAAAGAAACTTTGGGATTGCTGAATCAAAGATAAAAAAAAAGAATCCATTTTAAAATAGAAAGCAACGGAGCCATCATAGTATTTTTTAACTCCTCCGAAAGGAAGGGTGGCAATTTGATCATTTACCCATTGGGGGCGGATAGATTCTATTTTTATCTTTCTTGAATGGTAAAGTAAGAGTCAATTTGATTGTAGAGCCGTATGCAATGCACAAAAAATGATGCCCGTACGGTTGTTCAATTCTATCTTTTTTATTCTTTATCTTTCTTTTCTGTTCCTTTCATCACACCAGATAGAGAAACCTTCTATCATCAGGGTAATGATCCATCAACCTGTCTGTTCTTTTTTTCAGGCGAAAGCGGGAGAATTTATCCTGGAAATCGACGAACTGGTAATAATACGCGAAACCATCACAAGG